TGCAAAAAAAAAATTCCGAGGCTACAATTCTATCTCTATCGAATTTGAATATCAGAATAGCTGATATAGTCATGATTCAATGGGTCAGGTCCACTTACTTTTTCTTTTCTTTATTTCTTATATTTACGATGGATTTGATTGGAATAATGGAGAAGTAGGAATATTTGGCGATTCATAATTGGGTAGATAGAATATCTATGTCTTAAAACCAAAAGTATTGAATAATGAAACCTTAGTAGTAGTATAGCCTGTAGTGACATAGTTATCCTACCAATAAAAGTGGGGTGACATTTTCTATTTTATAATAGAAATAATAATTTAATTATTATACGGGAGGTTACTTTTTACAAATATAAACAATATCTCTATTATCCACTAAAAAATGAAGATTCAGACCGGAGTTTTGTGGAAAAAGCCCCTTATCGGATTTGAACCGATGACTTACGCCTTACCATGGCGTTACTCTACCGCTGAGTTAAAAGGGCCTGCCTATTTTATTCCATTCCCGAATGATCCAATGTGAAGACATATACATACTGTATGTACATATAATATTTAATATTATTATATATATACATAGTAGATGTCTCATTCGAGAATAAGCATTTTTTAGATTGCTTTTTTATTTTCTTTTATTGATCCCTATCAAAAAAAAATTGCTTGATTGATACACAATTTGACATAGATCCAAGACATTTAATATATGATCAAATCATGTAATGAAAAGATTCAACTCGTACCTGGAATCAAGCTCTTATAAAAAAACTTTCTTTATATTCTTAATTTCCTAGCTGTGAGATAGGCATATCTTAACAATGCGTGAATCGATGGGTGAAAGTTGAAGAATAGAGTTTCACCCTTTTCTTTCGGACAAATCACTGGGGATCATTACTTCTCATATAGGATATGAAGTAATACTTATTATTTTCTATATATCTATCATTATTCTAAGGATATATAATCTATTTCTATATTATTTTATATTTCTATAATATAGATATATATAGAAATATAAAATGGTTCATGAACCATGAATGAAAAATAAACAAATTCTATCTGAATCACAAAAGGCGAAAAACCCATTCGGATTTAGTCACACCATTACATTGTATTGACAATTACAAAAAACTATTCATACTATGAATATAGTATGATGTCGATCGGGCAGATATGCCCCCATCGTCTAGTGGTTCAGGACATCTCTCTTTCAAGGAGGCAGCGGGGATTCGAATTCCCCTGGGGGTAGGGTACTACGAAAGGAGGTTGAGCATGTATTATCAATAAGTCTAGAATTGATTCTTCCTGGGTCGATGCCCGAGTGGTTAATGGGGACGGACTGTAAATTCGTTGGCAATATGTCTACGCTGGTTCAAATCCAGCTCGGCCCAAGAATTCGCCGATCCATCATGAGATTATATAAAAAATTTGTCCTCTGGAAACGCCTAAGGAATAAAGAAAAGAATAGATTTTTATATCCTATTTGTTTGTTCCCATATATTCTAAAATTATTAATGATCTCGATTCTCATATCATGATCCCTAAATTAAATATAGGGAAAGGGTTAAATTAAAGAATTCAAATATTCTTTCAATTTTTCATTGAAAGATTTCTTATCAATTCAATTAATTTCACACGATTTAATAGGATTAGTAGTAATCCGTATCGTTCTCATTAAAGCCCAGATCCATGTGGATATTAATATATCGCCTTTTCTCTATTCCAATACGACGATTCTAAATGGAACTCATATTATTAAAATTATTAAGAATATGTGTGTACTATATGCATGCCTTATTTCTCTGGGATTGTAGTTCAATTGGTCAGAGCACCGCCCTGTCAAGGCGGAAGCTGCGGGTTCGAGCCCCGTCAGTCCCGACTTAGTATCCGATGAGTCCACCGATTCATCTCTTTATTTTCTTTCAAGGGGCGGTGTGAAGAGTGGGATCTAATTCCCAGAGGGTCCTTATTTGTTTCTTTACTTTTTTTTTCGTTTCTAATTTCTTATTGAGAATAATATGGCAATTTCAATTACTTCAATCAATTAGATCTTTTCTTCTTCCTTTTTCCATTTCACTTATACTATTTGGGTTTGTTTGTGACCAATGGAAGTGAAAGATGGGTCAGATGATACCTCATTATATGATATGATTCTATAAAGAAGACGGTAGGTTATAGAAAATAACGAATGGATAAAGAATGCTAAATTCAACGGCATTCTTGAGTGGAGCAGGAATTCCATTTTTTTTTACGTTTTTATTCCTTTTATTCTGTATGGATAAAAGATCTTCCTATGTTATACTATTCTATTCTCGACGATGAATAGATTTGATAGCTCAGATATTGTTATTCATGATATTGATTCGATTCAATACCAGCGGGATGTATTCCTCCCATTGAATTTACAGGAGAAAGATTTAGAATCTCTATGGGATTAGATCCCGAGTTATTATGTATGAAGTAAAAAACGATGAAATTATGGAAGTCAATATTCTCGCATTTATTGCTACTGCACTGTTTATTCTAGTTCCTACTGCTTTTTTACTTATTATTTACGTAAAAACAGTCAGTCAAAATGATTAATTTGATTGAATCAAGCTTTACTTATGAGTTCTTATCAATAATAGAAGAAATGTAAAGAATAATAGAAGAAATGTATAAGGGGTTCAAATTCGACGTCTTAAATGAAATGAGCGGATTAAACTCAGCAGTATATGAGATCTGATAGTATGGTAGAAAGAAATATAGGAACCTTTCTACCACACTATCGATTATTATATAAAATTAATAAGTTTGACTGTATTAAAGATATATAAAGCTTAATTAATATGGATCACTCTGTATTATGATATATGTACATAATAAATGACATATGTGCAATATACATACATATAAACCCCAATTTGAGTTCTTTGCTACATGCATGCTACATCCATTTGATTTGTACCGATTTTGATGAAACGGTTCTAAATTCCTAGTTTATTATTATTTCATTTATTTCTCCAATGAGATCCGACGAAATAATCAAATCACTGGAAGAAGATAGGGTACGGACATAGAATAGATTATATAAAATAAACCCAGCCGTCATCTTTTTTTTAGCATTCCGAAAAGGAGTAATTTATTTAGCCATTGACAGGTGATTCAAAGAATTCCATGGTAAATTTTTTATATTCTATTTGTAAAAAGAGTAGTCCATACCACCTATTTCTAACGCGTGAACCATGATAATTAAGTGAAAAGGTAAATGCGCAATATGGGAATCTCCCAACGCACGTAAGATCTTATTATTTATGCGTAGTACTTCGTTGGACAAACATCGAAGTTTTCCTCGGTATAAAATCCGAATCTACATAATAAATAACAGATAGACTTCCTTTTTGAACAGTAAAGCGAGAAAAAAAAGAGGTTGGTTGCTCCTCATTGTAATATCCATATAGAATTCTGTGAAAAGCTAGTTTCATCGAAATATAATATTTAGGATGAATTCGGTTGGAAAAAATTGCATATCATATTTTACTTTCAAAATAAGAACAGGGGAATCGTTGAAATATTTTTTTTTTTTATTTAATTGAAAGATTATTCCTCATCTATTACATTACCTTAACTGGATTCTCTTATAATTTTGAAATGAAGATATTTTTATTTTAAAACGTTTTGCAAAACGATCTATGAAACTATTGATACAGTTTGATTACTCAACTCAAGTAAATTAGTAATGACCCTAGAGTCCACTTCTTCCCCATACTACGAGTGAAAGGGAGAATGTAAAGACTACCATTAAAGCAGCCCAAGCAAGACTTACTATATCCATGTGAATTATGTCTCCTATCTCTATGAATATGAAGAAACTCTTCCATTATTGATCACTAATACTAATGTAATCAATGGCACAGAGTCAAAAAGGGATTCTGAACGAAGGCTATTGATGAACCAACCCAATAACTCCATCCATAACAAGTTCATAATATGATTTCTGGTAGAATTTGGAAGCATTAATTACAAGCAAGATACACAATGACTTTCTTGTAATTATCGAGGGAATGCTATTACTGGAACATGGAGGAATAGTAAGACCTATTGTTTTATTTCTTTTGTTACCCTTCATAAAAAAAGTATAACAATATACAATCAAGATAGATCACTATCTATCACATATCTCTATCTACTGTTTGGTCTAATCCTTATGGCCCCCCTAGTATTTCACAAAGACACTCGGGAGACCTTCTATTACATTCTTGCTTGGATGTTACCGAAAAAGAATAAAAATATTCTTTTTTTTTTCAACTTTTATTTTTTCTATTTTTTATTCTAAAAAAGAAGCCAATTATTCATCCAATATTGATTGAATGACTGAGCACTCATAAATTCTCGCGAGTCTGTATACAAAGCATCTTCCACCCCTTAACCACAAATACAAATTCCTCACTCAATTAGATAATTCAAGAATCTGCCATTAGACATTAGTACTGGGAGTCTTGATAGACTAGCCCCTCCTATACTAAAATCCGCCCTGGAATCCCAGGCGCAAAGATTGACACTCAAACTTCTTAAAATAAAGCAAGTATTGGAAGTTCGAGTCCTTTTCCTCTGCTTATGCTCGGCAAGGATTCGGCAATTTATATTATATAAGCAAAGGGGTTTCGCGTTTTTTTATTGATCAGGCGACACCCGGATTTGAACTGGGGAAAAAGGATTTGCAGTCCCCCGCCTTACCGCTCGGCCATGCCGCCAAAATGATAAAAATAGATGGAAATATTTCTTTTTGGGTAGGTTATTACTTAATCCCATTTTCCTTATTTCTTTCCCAATAAACTAAACCTAAACGCAAAAAATCCTTCCCTTTTTGATTGGAGCCGGACCCTTCTATTAATTGTATAGTATATCAAAACACACACCGCCTAAAACCCTCCCATTTTCTATTGAAAGAAAAAATTTTTGAGTCACAAAATAAAATATAAAATAAAGAATTCAGTGCAAATAAAATGGGACCCATTAACTAG